AGCAAACGACAATTTAATTTCAAGTTAATAAAGAAAAAAAGTAAAATAAGTATGTAATCTAAGGTACTTTTTTACATTTCTAGGATTAAACAAAAGGATTCGCAAATAAAAGCGCTAATGCCACAACCAGTCCGTAAATTGTTAAAGCTTCCATAAAAGCTAGACTAAGCAATAAAGTACCTCGTATTTTACCCTCTGCTTCTGGTTGTCTCGCAATACCCTCTACAGCTTGGCCTGCAGCAGTACCTTGACCAACTCCGGGTCCAATAGAAGCAAGTCCTACAGCCAATCCAGCAGCAATAACGGAAGCGGCAGAAATCAGTGGATTCATGGTAAGTTCCTCGCACAAAAAAAAAATAAATGGTTAATGATACAATCAACCAATGAATTATTACTTAATTTTATCATTAAGTTTGATCATTAAGATCTATTGGGTCGGAGTAACTAAAAACTAATGATAATATTACTGAATCGTCAGAACTACTTCGATATCTCGTTTTTTGTTTCTACCCATGATGAAGTTTTTGTAAATCCATATACATACGGCTCTAGTTATTGCATTTCTTTCTTTCCAACCATTCTTTCATTCCATCCTTCGTTCTTTACTCTTCTATATCCTTGAGTTCATCTGTTTTTTCATCCAATCCACAATCACAAATGAAACAGAAGAAAGGACTTGACTTATCTTGTAATCCATCTAATCTAAATGCAGTAAACTGCAATCAAATCAATATATGCAATCATCAATATATGCAATGGATATCAATATGATCGATATCAACGATATCAATATATCAATATAACGATATCAATATGTATATCAATACATATATATATATTTTTTTTATTTATTTTGCTATATATATTGCTATCTATATATATTGCTATATATATATTACATATATATAGCATATAGTTAGATATATATATAGTTAGTTAGTATATAGGTAAGGCATAAGGACTTCTATTTATATATAGATAGGACTATATAACTAGTGAATATCTAATATTACATATACATATTACATATACATTTCTTTCTTCCATAACGTAAACTGGCCACATTTTATATTGAATCGGATTATAGAATCATTCCTCGAAACCCACACAAAAAGTGGCTGGACTTATAGACATTACATACATCTAGTGTGACCTCCCCAACCCATCCTTTTTTTTTTTACAATTCCGTAATATCGTTCATCTTCTCTCCTACGACTCTAGGTCATATATTCATACGTATTTATATCTATTATGTTCTCCAACCAAGCAGATTATCTTGAACCATGCATGAATTGGGATAAGCTAAAAAAAAAAGACTATTTCGAAAACTAGTCAATGATGACCCTCCATGGATTCACCTATATAAGCCGCGGCTAACGTTGCAAAAATAAGAGCTTGAATACCACTTGTAAATAATCCAAGAAACATGACAGGTATAGGAACTACTGAAGGGACTAAAGAAACAAGAACAACAACTACTAATTCATCAGCCAATATATTCCCGAAAAGTCGAAAACTAAGAGATAAGGGTTTTGTGAAATCTTCTAGGATGTTAATTGGTAAAAGTATTGGAGTTGGTTTGATGTATTTCTCGAAATAACCCAACCCTTTTTTGGTAAGACCTGCATAAAAATATGCCACTGACGTGGGTAAAGCTAAAGCAACAGTAGTATTTATATCATTCGTGGGCGCAGCTAACTCCCCATGAGGTAACTGTATGATTTTCCAAGGTAAAAGGGCACCTGACCAATTAGAAACAAAAATAAATAGGAACATAGTTCCAATAAAAGGAACCCAAGGTCCATATTCTTCTCCAATCTGGGTTTTGCTCAAGTCTCGAATAAATTCAAGGACATATTCAAAGAAATTCTGACCGTCGGTCGGAATGGTTTGTGGATTCCGAACAGCTATGATGGCTGAACCTAACAAGATAGCAATTACGACCCAAGAAGTGATAAGTACTTGGGCATGGATTTGTAAACCTCCTATTTGCCAATAGAAATGTTGGCCTACTTCTACACCCGATATATCGTATAACCCCTTGAGTGTTTTAATGTAACATGGTATAACATTCATATTGTCCTCTGATAGAAATTGAACTTCAAAAAAGGAATTAGTTTGATTCAACCATTTCTTTCTCAACTCACCAACTTGAATCATTAATAATATATTTAGGATACCAAGAAATCACATAACATCATAATATATATCAATATCCCCAGTTCTTTTTTTTTTATCTATTTTAAAAAATTCAAAAAAAGTAACCGATCCAATAAATCTATGGAGTTGCCCAATAATTAACATTAACTAATTTTATTATTCTTAATCTTAATCATAATCAACGATTTCTTATATAGCTAGAACGACCTTCACAAATTGCGGATACTAATTTGTTAAGAATCAATCGAATTGAAGCTATAGCGTCATCGTTGGCTGGAATCGAAATATCTGCAAGATCTGGGTCACAATTTGTATCGATTAAACAAATCGTTGGAATCCCCAAAATGGCACATTCTCGAAGAGCCGTATATTCTTCTTGCTGATCAACGATGATCACAATATCAGGCAATCCCGTCATATATTTGATCCCACCGAGATATGTTTGCAAGGTAGATAATTTTCTCTTCAACATTGCTGCATCTCTTTTGGGGAGACGGTTGAGTTTCCCCATCTTTTCTTCTGCTCTTAAGTCCCTGAACTTATAAAGTCTCGTTTCCGTAGTGGACCAATTCGTTAACATACCACCGAGCCATTTTTGATTAATAAAATGAGACCGAGCCCTTATTGCAGCTGATGCTACTGAATCCGATGCTTTATTTTTGGTACCGACGATTAAGAAGTTTTTTCCCCTACTTGCTGCATCAAAAACTAAATCACAGGCTTCTGATAAAAAACGAGCAGTTCTAGCGAGATTTGTAATATGAATACCTTTACGCTTTGCAGAAATGTAAGGGGCCATTCTAGGATTCCATTTCTTAGTACCATGACCAAAATGAACTCCTGCTTCCATCATCTCTTCCAAATTGATGTTCCAATATCTTCTTGTCATTTTTTCCCACACTTCCTTTTTGTTTTTTCTTTTTCGTATTATTAACAAAGAGACGAGGTACCTTGAAATAAATAATTGTTCCGATGGAACCTTCTACCGGGGATTGACCATTGATACACGGCACAAACCATAATTTTTTTTAATTACTTATTTTATTTATTACCAAATCAATAATCAGACCAGTATAGTTAAAAGATAATTAAAGTGAAAATGAATCCGCTCTTAGGAATCATTAAATCGCATAAATGATTGTTCTGATGTCTCATGTAAATTTGTCTCATGGAAATTGTTTGTCGCGTAAGAACAAAATAATTCTCTATGGTGTAACAAAATATCTCTCATTTCCAACTCGAATAGATTTTTTCTTTTGATTTCCAAATAAATGTTTTTGTCTTGCCTTGAACGGTGCACAAATTTTTGGAATCCGGTACCAACAGGTATAATCCCCCCCAGAACAACGTTCTCTTTCAGGCCTTTCAACCAATCAATACGACCTCGTAGAGCAGCTTTTGCTAAAACTCGAGCGGTTTCTTGAAAACTTGCTTCGGATATGAAACTTTGAGTATTCAGAGACGCTCTTGTTATTCCCAATGAGATTGCCCGATAACAGATTGATTCGTCCAAAGCGCGCCCTGCTCGTTCCGCTCGCAACAATCCGATTAATTCTCCAGGCGAAAAAACATTAGACATTCCATCTTCTGAAACCAACACTTTTGATGTTACTTGACGTACAATAATCTCTATATGTCTATTATGGATCTGTACCCCCTGGGATCGATAAACCTTTTGGATCTTATTAACCAAAGAGATACGACTTTGGGCTATGGTTAGCTCAGCTCCAATCAAAAACCCCCAGGGGATCCCAAGAATTCTTGGTATACGCTCGTTCCAACCTTCAACTCTCCTTTCGAGGTTCATCGATATTGAATCAATCGAACGCACTTCTAAGATTTGTTCTACTTTTGGAAGACCTTGCGTTATGTCACCAGATCTCGATTTTTCATATATAAATGTAACTAATGTATCTCCTTCGTAAAGGATTTTCCCATAATGACCATGAACAGTTGCTCCAGGAGTAGCCAAATAAGACTTAGCCGATCTTATAACTAAAAAGTCGACATTAACAATTAAAATTTGACCAGATTTTTTTACGTGTGGTTCGTATTTAAATAGACATACATTTTCACAAATAAATTGTCCAAGGCTAATTTTGATCGATGTCTCTTCACAATAATCATGATGGAGAAAGCACCAATTCAAATGGAATGGGTTCAAAACGATGTTACTGCATAGATCGGGATTATAAATCCTCCTATTTTCATCTATTAAACAGTATTTAAGTACTTGAAGTACTTGGAAAATCTGTTTCAAATTGTCAAGTAGCAAATATTTCTTTAACACGATCTGATTATGAGTTATTAAATGGTAAGATGAATAAAAATTCGATATTTTAGGTACAATAGCGCCTAAGGGACCTAAATAATCCCTAATTGGAATTAGGGGATCCGATTCTTTTGTCACATTGTTATTGTTATATTTCGAACTATTGAATGGACCAATTCGAGAACAATTGGATGATGACAAAATTAGCAAAGATTGGCATTCCTTATTTCGATTCAACAACATACCAATAGTTCCTTGATGTTGGCTAAGTGATTGAATCTTCGCCTTGGAATAAAAAGGATTGATATTGGTGCAATCTAATCCATTATCGGGAATCAATCCGGAACTTGCCCTATCATACCTTTTTCCGGTATACGAAATAGTGGACTTGACTAACTCAATTCTTATGAAATCGCGAATTAGATCATTTGCCCTTACCTCAACAAAGGAAGCATGAACCTCTTCTATAGAACCATTTTGTTCTTGGTCCCAATTCAATACTAAGCAAGTCCGAACTAATTGAATACTTGTGTGATAAATTCCTCGAATTGACTTGCCATTTCCATAA